CCCCCCCAAAAAAAAAAAATCCTATTTTACAATGTTACCAATGAAAGTTTTCAATGAAAGTTTTCAAAGATTTTCTCATTTTTAAAACTCCGACTTGTGAACTTGTCGATAAATACAGTAAGTGGTTCTTAAACTCGTGTAACTTACTAGGGGATTTGGTTTTGGTTGGTTAGGTTGGAATGTGTTTTTAATCGAGTTCGTGTCACGATTTTTACTAGAAAAATTCATTAAGCTTGAATAGGTATCCAAAAGACAAAGAAAAAAGTATCACTAACTTGTTAATTACGGACAGGGGGGAGGGAATTTCCTATGTAATTGATTGACCTGTGAAAAGGAATGAAAAATTTTTGGTTTGTTTAACCAAGATTAGAAAAAATACCGATTGGATTTACCTACCGAAATGCTCTTTTTTTGGTTTCAGCTTTATGCGATGAACCAAGTAATCGCCCCCAAGTGACCGGTTACAAACAACAAAGAAAAAAAAATAATGAAGAAATGAAAACAATAATTTTTTTATTTGAATTTTTTTTCTTTAGGGCTATACGGACTTGAACCGTAGACCTTCTCGGTAAAAAAGCTCAAACTGATTATTATCAAAATGATTCGAACTTTTTCAAAGACCCAACATGCATTTTTTTTGCATTGGGCTCATTCATTAACTGATATAAATAATCAGTTAGTCTACCATAATTCTCTTGATATAAAGATAACAAGATGGCTCTATGTGCTCTGATTTATTGATTCCGATCCGAGAGCACTACCAAAGTGTTTCAAAGAAGGATTATCCTGATGTAGGTTTGCTTTTGACTTAGATCAACCTAAGTTAAATAGAATCTCCATTGGCCCCGCTTACGCTTAAAGAATCCAATATGAAACTTTATACACCTTAAAGTTCATAGGATAGGACGAAAAGATAATTTTTTGAGGTCCTTATACTCATTATGCCTAGCATTGAATAGACTGCGTATTCACCTTATCGAGGTCTTAAATCAATGATGGGGGTACGTCTAAAGGGATACCTAAATTGCCCCGAATCTTTTGTGTCAGGCTATTGTTCCCTAATAGTCATGGAGTAAGACATCGACTTATCAATAAGTCTTTTGATTACATGATGGACTTCTTTGAAAAAAAAGCATTGGCGCGCGTGTAAACGAGGTGCTCTACCTAACTGAGCTATAGCCCTTGGGTTTGTGATACATATTTTATCATGTCGCTAATTTCTTGTCAAGATAAATATTATATGACGCAACATCCTATTGCTTTGATCTCTTTGATCAATATTGCTTATAAATAATATTCCATATATAATTAATATTACATTTTTAATCCATTGATGTGATGGATTCCATATCTTTCTTTTTCGTTTTGTTTTTTCTTTTTGTGATGATAAATGACCTACTTAACTCAGTGGTTAGAGTATTGCTTTCATACGGCGGGAGTCATTGGTTCAAATCCAATAGTAGGTAGAACTTATTAGATATCAGAATCAATGCTATCTAATAAGTTTTTTTATTCACCTTATTTTTTTAATTTTTGATCGTTTTCATTCCATTTCATTTTCATTTTTGAATTGAAAAAATTTTTGTTGTATTCGAATCTGATTCTACTTAACGATTCTATTCAATTCCCAGAAAAAAAATTAGGTTGTATAAAAAAAACTTCTGTATAATGTATAAACAGAAGTTCGTTTGCTTATTTAGGCGCACCAACTAGTTATAGTTACGAAATTACATTGATAGCCTCTACTCGTGCCCTAGCTCGTCTGAGAGCTAGATTTGCCTCAATTATTTGTCTCCTTCCTTCTGCTTTCCTCAAGCTATCTTCCGCGATTTCAAGAGTTTGCTGAGCTTCTTGTGGATCAATGTCACTACCCTTCTCCGCATCATTTACTAAAACAGTAATCTCATTATTGCCTATTCGAGCAAAACCACCCATCAGAGCCATCGTTAACCATTGGTCATTAAGACGTATTCTCAAAATACCGATATCGACAGCTGTGGCAATTGGCGCATGATTTGGTAATACGCCAATTTGTCCACTATTAGTAGATAAAATGATTTCTTTCACTTCTGAATCCCAAACAATTCGGTTTGGGGTCAGTACACAAAGATTTAAGGTCATTTCTTCAAATTGTTCTCCATTTCTAAGTTCGTAGCCTTCGCAGTAGCTTCATCGATATTACCTACCAAATAAAAGGCCTGTTCAGGGAGACTATCTAATTCTCCGGAAAGGATCAATTTAAACCCTCTAATTGTTTCTGCTAGACCGACATATTTCCCCGGAGAACCAGTAAATACTTCTGCTACGAAAAAGGGTTGTGATAAGAAACGCTCAATTTTTCGCGCTCTTGCTACAGTTAAGCGATCTTCTTCGGATAATTCGTCCAACCCCAGGATAGCTATAATGTCCTGAAGTTCTTTGTAACGTTGTAAAGTTTGCTTAACTCTTTGCGCAGTTTCATAATGGTCCTCACCAACAATCTGAGGTTGGAGCATAGTTG